TAACTCTAAAAATTGTCAAAAGAAAAACAAAATTATTTAGAAGAGTTTTCAAAGAAGCCAAAAAATGGCTTATCAAAAGTATTGGATTTCTAAAAAAAATAAAAAAAGAACTTTCAAAAGTAAATCTATTTGTATTATTTAGATTCAAAGAAATATCTGAATCGAATGAAACGGAAAAAGTTAAAGATTATCTAATTAGTAATCAAATAATTAACGAATCATTTAGTCAAATTGAATCTGGAAATCGGCTAAATTCTTCACTGATAGAAACAAAAATGAAGGATTTGACTGATAGAACAAGTACAATAAAAAATCAAATAGAAAGAATTACAAAAGAGAAAAAGAAAGTAACTCCAGAAATAGACATTAAGCCGAATAAAACAAATAATATTAAAAAATTCGAATCGCCAAAAATTTTTTTCCAAAAATTAAAAAACAGAAATCCTCGAGTAATACGGAAAGTCCATTATTTTCGAAAATTATTCATTCCAAGATTATACATCGACCTATTTTTATCTATCATTAATATTCCTAGAATTACTACACAACTCTTTCTTGAATCAACAAACAAATTGATTGAGAAATCCATTTCCAATAATGAAATAAATCAAGAAAAAATTAATAATCAAAAAATTCACTTTATCTTTATTTCGACTATAAAAAAGTCAGTTTATAATATTAGTAAGCAAAATTCACATATTTTTTGTGATTTATCCTACTTGTCACAAGCATATGTATTTTACAAATTATCACAAACCCAAGTTATTAATTTGTCTAAATTTAGATCTGTTCTTCAATATAACACAATGTCTTGTTTCCTTAAGACTAAAATAAAGGACTATTTTAGAACACTAGGAATATTTCATTCAGAATTAAAACATAAGAAACTTCAGAGTTATAGAATCAATCAATGGAAAAACTGGTTAAGACGGCATTATCAATACGATTTATCTCAGATTAGATGGTCTAAATTAATGCCAAAAAAATGGCGAACTAAGGTTAATCAAAGTTGTATGACTCAAAATAAAAATAGAAACTTAAACAAATGGAATTCATATGAAAAAGACCAATTAAGTCATTACAAAAAAGAAAATGATTCGGAACTCTATTCATTATCAAACGACAAAGAGAATTTTAAAAAATGTTATAGATATGATCTTTTAGCATCTAAATCGATTAATTATGAAAATAAAAGTGACTCATTTATTTCTAGATTACCCTTTCAAGTAAAGAAGAACTTCGAAATTTCGTATAATTCCAACCCGTCCAAACACAACTTTGTTGATATGCCCGGCAATCTTCATATCAATAATTATCTAAGAAAAGGACATATTCTAGATATAGAAAGAAATCTTGATAGAAAATATTTTGATTGGAAAATTCTCCATTTTTCTCTTAGACAAAAAGGAGATATTGAGGCCTGGGTTAAGATCGATACCAACAGTAATCCAAATACTCAAATTGGTATTAATAATTATCAAATAATTGATAATTATCAAATAATTGAGAAAAAGGGGGTTTTTTATCTTACAACTCATCAAAATCCAGAAAAAACTCAAAAAAATTCGAAAAAAGTCTTTTTTGATTGGATGGGAATGAATGAAAAAATATTTAATCGTCCCATATTGAATCTGGAATTTTGGTTCTTCCCAGAATTTTTACTACTTTCTAATGTCTATAAAATAAAACCGTGGATTATACCAAGCAAATTCCTTCTTTTAAATTTGAATACAAATGAAAAGGTTAGTCAAAATAAAAACCAAAAACAACACTTTTTTATACCATCAAAAAAAAAAAAAAAGAATAGAATTCAAGAAGCAAAAGAACCCGCAAGGCAAAGAGAGCATGGATCAGGTATAGAAAACAAAGAAAATCTGGGCCCTGTTTTCTCAAAACATCAAAACGATCTTGAAAAAGATTACGTGGAATCAGCCACAAAAAAGGGTAAAACTAAAAAACAATACAAAAGCAACACGGAAGCAGAACTAGATTTGTTCTTGCAACATTATTTGCTTTTTCAATTGAAATGGCAGGATGCTTTGAATCAAAGTCTGCTCGAAAATATTAAGGTATATTGTCTCCTGCTTCGACTGACAAATCCAACCAAAATTACTATATCGTCAATTCAAAGGAGAGAAATGCGTTTGGAGACAATGCTGATTCAGGCAAATTTACCTCTTACAGACTTGCTACAGAAGGGGGTATTGATTATCGAACCCATTCGGTTCTCTGTAAAAAATAATGGAGAATTTCTTATGTATCAAACCATAGGTATTTCATTGGTTCATAAAAGTAAACACCAAACTAATCAAAGATACCAAGAACAAAGATATGTTGCGAAAAAGAATTTTGACGAATTCATTCTGCAACCTCAAACTCAAAGAATAAATACAGAACAAAATCATTTTGATTTGCTTGTTCCTGAAAATATTTTATGGTCTAGACGTCGTAGAGAATTGAGAATTCGAAGTTTTTTTAATTCTTTGAATTGGAATGGTGTCGATAGAAATTCAGTATTTTGCAACGAAACCAGTGTAAAAAACTGGAGTCAATTTTTGGATGAAAGGAAACCCTTTTATAAAGATAAAAATGAATTAATTAAATTTAAGTTCTTTCTTTGGCCTAATTATCGATTAGAGGATTTAGCTTGTATGAATCGTTATTGGTTTGATACCAATAATGGTAGCCGTTTCAATATCTTAAGAATACATATGTATCCACGATTGAAAATTAATTGATAGTACTATATACCCTGTCTCGTATAGAGTATCTGAAAGCAAACAAAAGAACACATGCCTTGTTTTACATCTCATTCGAATCTAATTCGAGTAGACGATACTAAATCAATAAAATAAGGTATCGATTTAGATGCTAAAAGATCATATCTATAACATTTTTTAAAATTCTCTTTTTCATTTTAGGATTTTAGGTTTCAATTATTCGCTTTTGTGAATGAAAAAAACGTACCTATCACCTTTTTGGATTCCTATCTGAATCAAATTTTCAATTTGATTAATTTATTGGAATTGATAAAATTAGAGGTTCATAAAGAAATTAAGTCTATATACCACGTTCAAATTACTGGCATTATTATTACTGATCAATAAAATTCGAAAAAATCCATATCTGTAAAATAAAGAAAGGGGAAATTCGTTTATGGTAAAAAATTCTGTCATTTCAGTTATTTCTCAAGAAGAAAAGAAAGGATCTGTTGAATTTCAAGTATTCAATTTCACCAATAAGATACAGAGACTTACTTCACATTTAGAATTGCACAAAAAAGACTATTTATCTCAGAGAGGTTTGAAGAAAATTTTGGGAAAACGTCAACGACTGCTAGCTTATTTGGCAAAAAAAAATAGAGTACGTTATAAAGAATTAATTAATCAATTAGCCATTCGAGAGACAAAAACTCGTTAATTTGATTAAATTAATTTGAAGAGTTATTGCATTTTCACTTATATGTTTCGATTAAATTTTGATGAACTTCTTTTCACTTTCAGTAATTCATGGAAGAATGAATCATTAAAAAACTTATGACTGCACCAACTACAAGAAAAGACCTCATGATAGTCAATATGGGGCCTCAGCACCCATCAATGCACGGTGTTCTTCGACTCATCGTTACTCTAGATGGTGAAGATGTTGTCGACTGCGAACCAATATTGGGTTATTTACATAGAGGGATGGAGAAAATTGCAGAAAACCGAACAATTATACAATATTTGCCTTATGTAACACGTTGGGATTATTTAGCTACTATGTTCACAGAAGCAATAACCGTAAATGGACCCGAACAATTAGGCAATATTCAAGTACCTAAAAGGGCTAGCTATATCAGAGTCATTATGTTGGAGTTGAGTCGGATAGCTTCTCATTTATTATGGCTCGGTCCTTTTATGGCGGATATTGGTGCGCAGACCCCTTTCTTCTATATTTTTCGAGAAAGAGAATTGATATATGACCTATTCGAAGCGGCCACTGGTATGCGAATGATGCATAATTATTTTCGTATTGGAGGAGTGGCTGCTGATCTACCCTATGGCTGGATAGATAAATGTTTGGATTTTTGTGATTATTTTTTAACAGGGATTGCTGAGTATCAAAAACTTATTACCCGGAATCCAATTTTTTTAGAACGAGTTGAAGGCGTAGGAATTATTGGAAGAGACGAGGCATTAAATTGGGGTTTATCGGGACCAATGCTACGAGCTTCCGGAATAGAATGGGATCTTCGTAAAGTTGATCATTATGAGTCTTACGACGAATTTGATTGGCAGGTTCAATGGCAACGAGAAGGGGATTCATTAGCTCGTTATTTAGTACGAATCAGTGAAATGACAGAATCCATAAAGATTATTCAACAGGCTCTGGAAGGAATTCCAGGAGGGCCTTACGAAAATTTAGAAATCCGACGTTTTGACAGATTAAAAGATCCTGAATGGAATGATTTTGAATATCGGTTTATTAGTAAAAAACCTTCTCCAACTTTTGAATTGTCGAAACAAGAACTTTATGTGAGAGTTGAAGCCCCAAAAGGAGAATTGGGAATTTTTCTGATAGGAGATCAGAGCGTTTTTCCTTGGAGATGGAAAATTCGCCCACCAGGTTTTATCAATTTGCAAATTCTTCCTCAGTTAGTTAAAAGAATGAAATTGGCTGATATTATGACAATACTAGGTAGCATAGATATCATTATGGGAGAAGTTGATCGTTGAAATGATAATTGATACAACAGAAATAGAGACTATCAATTCTTTTTCCAAATTGGAATCCTTAAAAGAAGTCTATGGGATCATATGGATTCTTGTACCTATTTTGACTCTTGTATTAGGAATCACAATAGGTGTACTAGTAATTGTTTGGTTAGAAAGAGAGATATCTGCAGGAATACAACAACGTATCGGACCTGAATATGCCGGACCTTTAGGAATTCTTCAAGCTCTCGCAGATGGGACAAAACTACTTTTGAAAGAGAACCTTATTCCATCTACAGGAGATACTCGTTTATTCAGTATCGGACCATCCATAGCAGTAATATCTATCTTTCTAAGTTATTCAGTAATTCCTTTTGGTGATCACCTTGTTCTAGCCGATCTTAGTATTGGCGTTTTTTTATGGATTGCCATTTCAAGTATTGCTCCCGTTGGACTTCTTATGTCGGGGTATGGATCAAATAATAAATATTCCTTTTTGGGTGGTCTACGGGCAGCTGCTCAATCAATTAGTTATGAAATACCATTAGCTCTATGTGTGTTATCAATATCTCTACGTGTGATTCGGTGAGACCTAAAATGTCTCCAAATTCTTTTCTTTCTAGAAACAAGGATAAAAAGATTTGATTGACTATATATATTTTTCTTCAGCATTTAAGTTGATGAACTAAACCAGATAGTTATATGAGTGAAAGAAAACGGCTTCTAAATTTGCAGTAAAAAGTTGAGTCTCATTTCCTATGTACAAGAATCAAATGGTGAAAAAAGTAAACATAAGCAATAGAGATTGTTTACCCCAAGATTCGTGAATTGTCATGATAACTTGAAGCGGGTTCAAAAGATCAACTGTATGGAGTTTTTCTTGTCTATTACCATAGATGGATTTCCACAACAGGAGGTTTTTTGAAAGAAAAAATAAGTGGATGGTTAGGAAGACCAAGATACACAAAGGATTAATAATTGAGATTATGTAAGTTATCCAACAGGATATTTCTGTACATAAAAGGAATTCAAATTGGGGCTTTACGTTCGTAGAAATGATCAAGAAGTACTCCCCATGATTCTGATCCAGAGTATGTTCCTATCCACTGAGTAAGTAAATAACTATCAAGAACGAAGTAATCTTTTACTTTGGTTAAAGGCCCTTTTTATGAGAAAGGAGAATAGGAATGAAATAAAATAAATCAAAATAGAAAGAAAAGAATCTAATTGCAAAAGAAAAAAGGAGAGATGTCGTTGTTTTTTTCTTCCTTTTTCTTTTTTTGTTCTTATTCTTTCTTTCCTATAATTTTGATTTCTATTTAGAGAGATCAAATTTTTGTCATGATTCATGAACTAATCGACTCTCTAATTTTTTTCGTAATTGAAAATTCGAGGTTGAAATGTATATGTGATATTGCTATAAAGCACATTTTTTTTATTTTATTTAATGATTAAGGTTATTAATCAACAAAGCCAAATTAAAATTCTTAAAAGATGAGATAAATTCAGAAGCACTTATTTATTAATTTTAAATATAGCAGACAGAATTCCATTGGTCTAATTTGGGACCTTAGGATAGATTTTGACTCTATCTGACAAACATATCAAGATAAAGAATAGGAAAGGGCCCTTAGATTTATTTGTGACCTCTGAGGAGCCGTATGAGGTGAAAATCTCACGTACGGTTTTGTAATAGCGATGGGCACAGTGATGTTATCATCGACTATGATTATCTAACAGTTCAAGTACAGTTGATATAGTGGAAGCGCAGTCAAAATATGGTTTTTGGGGATGGAATTTGTGGCGTCAACCCATCGGGTTTATCGTTTTTCTAATTTCGTCTCTCGCCGAGTGTGAAAGATTACCTTTTGATTTACCAGAAGCAGAAGAAGAATTAGTAGCAGGGTATCAAACCGAATATTCAGGTATAAAATTTGGTTTATTTTACATTGCTTCATATCTGAATCTACTAGTTTCTTCATTATTTGTAACAGTTCTTTACTTGGGAGGTTGGAATCTTTCTATTCCGTACATATTTGTTCCTGAGCTATTTGGCATAAATAAAAGGGGTAAAGTCTTTGGAAGACTAATTGGTATCTTTATCACATTAGCCAAAACTTATTTGTTTTTGTTCATTCCTATTGCAACAAGATGGACTTTACCGAGGCTGAGAATGGACCAACTATTAAATCTTGGGTGGAAATTTCTTTTACCGATTTCTCTAGGTAATCTATTATTGACAACCTCGTTCCAACTTCTTTCACTGTAAAAGACCACAATATCCTAGATTCACGACTTGTCTCAAACAAGAGAAAGAAACAAGCATAAAATCTTTTTTATAGATATTCAACATATGCTCCCTATGATAACGGAATTCCTAAATTATGGTCAACAAACAATACGAGCCGCCAGATACATCGGCCAAGGTTTCATAATTACCCTGTCCCACGCAAATCGTTTACCTGTAACTATTCAATACCCCTACGAAAAATTGATCACATCGGAACGTTTCCGAGGCCGAATACACTTTGAATTTGATAAATGCATTGCTTGTGAAGTATGTGTGCGTGTATGTCCTATAGATTTACCCGTTGTTGATTGGAAGTTGGAAACTGATATTCGAAAGAAACGATTGTTGAATTACAGTATTGATTTTGGAATCTGTATATTTTGTGGTAATTGTGTTGAGTATTGCCCAACAAATTGTTTATCAATGACCGAAGAATATGAACTTTCTACTTATGATCGTCACGAATTGAATTATAATCAAATCGCTTTAGGTCGCTTACCAATGTCAGTAATTGATGATTACACAATTCGAACAATTTCGAATTTACCTCAAATAAACAATGAATAAACCCTTAATTCGATTCAAAAAAATTACGAATTACGAAGGCTTAGTTCGGATCTAAAACAATGAGATTTTTGCTTGGGCAATTCAAACTAGTGGTTGCTTAATGAGACTCCTAGCTTAATTTAGATTGAAAACAAAACCGATTTCCATATTATATATTATAATAGTAATGGTTTCAAAGTAGATAAATGATATCAAAAATAGATAGGTTTAAACTACTCTTTCGACGAGTAAAGAATGGATAGTGGTCCAATAAAATAAAAGCATCCACGTCAATTTATACCCATTAGAATTTCATTCAATTAACAATTTCAAAGTATCATAAAAAATAGAAAAACTGCTTTTTCCTGGTCAGGTCAATAAAGTCATGAAATTCTTCGTTTTTGATTTTTTAGAAATTATAAAAAATGGATTTATCTGAACCAATACATGATTTTCTTTTAGTCTTTCTAGGATCGGGTCTTATATTAGGGGGTCTAGGAGTGGTATTACTTCCCAATCCAATTTATTCGGCCTTTTCCTTGGGATTGGTTCTTGTTTGTACATCGTTAGTCTATATTCTATCTAACTCCTATTTTGTAGCTGCTGCGCAGCTACTTATTTACGTAGGAGCTATAAATGTTTTAATCATTTTTGCTGTGATGTTCATGAATGGCTCCGAATATTCCAAGGATTTTCATCTTTGGACCGTAGGAGATGGAATTACTTCGATGGTTTGTATAAGTCTTTTTATTTCACTAATTACTACTATTTCAGATACGTCATGGTACGGGATTATTTGGACTACAAGATCAAACCAGATTATAGAGCAAGATTTTCTAAGTAATAGTCAACAAATTGGAATTCATTTATCAACAGATTTTTTTCTCCCATTTGAACTTATTTCAATAATCCTTTTAGTTGCTTTAATAGGTGCAATTGCTGTAGCTCGTCAATAAAAAATTTCTATTAAAACTTGGAATTAAAATAAAATTTTGTTCTGTCTTATCACATTCATTTTCCTTCAATTCTATTTGAATTCTAGCTGGATAAATAGAAAGACTTTAGGTCAATCTAGTACCAATATATTTCTTTGTTCCATACTTGTTATATACTAGTCTATTAAATTAGTTGAATTGTTGTTCATATTGAAAGGAGTCGAGATTGATAAGGAGTTGTTTAATGATTCTCGAACATGTACTTGTTTTGAGTGCCTATTTATTTTCTATCGGTATCTATGGATTGATCACAAGTCGAAATATGGTTAGAGCCCTTATGTGTCTTGAACTTATATTGAATGCGGTTAATATAAATTTGGTAACATTTTCTGATTTTTTTGATAATCGTCAATTAAAAGGAGACATTTTCTCAATTTTTGTTATAGCTATTGCAGCTGCTGAAGCAGCCATTGGACTGGCTATTGTTTCATCAATTTACCGTAATAGAAAATCAACTCGTATCAACCAATCAAATTTGTTGAATAATTAATAGTAATCATTTACATTCTAATATTGAGAAATCGATTTTAATTAGCATGTTTACTACGTAAAGTATGATCTTGTTTGCAAAATATAAGAAATCGAAGTATTTTGGCCTCTCTCATATCTCATAAACCAATCCAGAAAGGGGTTGATTAGAAAATTATGATAACTCATTGATTCATCTGGTATATAAATATATAATTCGTTTCTAAGTTTACTAGATCGAAAATTTAGAACATTAAAAAACGTATAGACCCAATGTCACATTCAGTAAAGATTTATGATACGTGTATAGGATGTACTCAATGTGTCCGAGCCTGCCCCACGGATGTATTAGAAATGATACCTTGGGACGGTTGTAAGGCTAAACAAATTGCTTCTGCTCCACGAACAGAGGACTGTGTTGGTTGTAAGAGATGTGAATCCGCCTGTCCAACGGATTTCTTGAGTGTACGAGTTTATTTATGGCATGAAACAACTCGCAGTATGGGTCTAGCTTATTGATACGTTCGAGAAAACTCTACTTGAATCCATTTAATTTTTTTACCGACAAACCTGTGCTCGAAAATCAAAATATTTTGAGCATGGGTTTTTTTGGTCTAAGTGTATCTTGTCTTTACTACGAATTATTTTCCTTGGTTAACAATAATTGTAGTTTTTCCGATATTTGCGGGTTCTTTAATTTTCTTTCTTCCCCATAAAGGAAATAGGGTAATTCGGTGGTATACCATATGTATATGTATTTTAGAACTCCTTCTAACAACTTATGCATTTTGTTATCATTTCCAATCGGATGATCCATTAATCCAACTAGTAGAGGATTATAAATGGGTCGATTTTTTTGATTTCCATTGGAGATTAGGAATAGATGGACTTTCTATAGGACCCATTTTATTAACAGGATTTATCACGACTTTAGCGACTTTAGCGGCTTGGCCAGTTACTCGAGATTCTAGATTATTCCATTTTCTCATGTTAGCAATGTACAGTGGTCAAATTGGATCATTTTCGTCTCGGGACCTTTTACTTTTTTTCATCATGTGGGAGTTAGAATTAATTCCTGTTTATCTACTTCTAGCCATGTGGGGAGGAAAGAAACGTCTGTACTCAGCTACAAAATTTATTTTGTACACGGCAGGGGGTTCTGTTTTTCTCTTAATGGGAGTTTTGGGTGTTGCTTTATATGGTTCTAATGAACCAACATTAAATTTTGAAACATCAGTTAATCAATCATATCCTGTGATTTTAGAAATAATCTTCTATATTGGATTTTTTATTGCTTTTGCTGTCAAATCGCCCATTATCCCCCTACACACATGGTTACCAGATACCCATGGAGAAGCACATTACAGTACTTGTATGCTTCTAGCCGGAATCTTATTAAAAATGGGAGCGTATGGATTAATTCGAATCAATATGGAATTATTACCTCATGCCCATTCTATATTTTCTCCTTGGTTGATGATAATAGGTACAATACAAATAATCTATGCAGCTTCAACATCTCTTGGCCAACGGAATTTAAAAAAAAGAATAGCCTATTCCTCTGTCTCTCATATGGGTTTCATAATTATAGGAATTAGTTCTCTAACCGATACGGGACTTAATGGAGCCCTTTTACAAATAATCTCTCATGGATTTATTGGTGCTGCACTTTTTTTCTTGGCGGGAACGACTTATGATAGAATCCGCCTTGTTTATCTTGACGAAATGGGCGGAATAGCTATTCCAATGCCAAAAATGTTCACGATGTTTAGTAGCTTTTCGATGGCTTCCCTTGCATTACCAGGTATGAGTGGTTTTGTTGCCGAATTGCTAGTATTTTTTGGAATAATTACCGGCCAAAAATATCTTTTAATTCCAAAACTACTAATTACTTTTGTAATGGCAATTGGAATTATATTAACTCCTATTTATTCATTATCTATGCCACGCCAGATGTTCTATGGATACAAGCTATTTAACGCTCCGAAGGATTCTTTTTTTGATTCTGGACCGCGAGAGTTATTTCTTTCGATCTCCATCTTTTTACCCGTCATAGGTATTGGTATATACCCCGATTTCGTTCTTTCATTAGCAGTTGACAAGGTCGAAGTTATTCTATCTAATTTTTTTTATAAATAAATAATTGGATGATTGAAATAAAAAAACCTATGTTTGTTTTTAAAAACATTCTTGGACAATGAAAAAAAGAAGACTTTTTTTCTTCTCTTAATTTAAGAATTAAGTAAAAACAATGAAATTGAACTACATATGATAGAAAACCGTGTGAATCAAATATTGTATTGATGATTCACACGGCCCGCATGCTGGTTCATACAATGCGTCACCCGCTCTTGTATTTGTAATAACTTGTATTGAATTCAATTAAATGTTGATGGAAAAGAACCATAACTATGTAACCCTATTCCTAATAGATTGACCCCAAAATAGCATATCCAAATTATAAGAAAGCCTATAGACGCGACAATTGCAGAATTTGCACCCCGCAAATTTCTATTTGTTCGAGTATGTAAATAAATTGCAAATACGATCCAAGTAATAAATGCCCAAGTTTCTTTTGGGTCCCAATTCCAATATGACCCCCACGCTTCATTAGCCCATACCGCTCCCGAAAGGATTCCTATGGTTAAAAAAGTAAATCCTAAACTAATAACCCGATAACTCCAATAATCCAATTGTTGAATCAATTGGAACCTGTAATAATTTTTCGCAGAAAAAAACGAAGTATTTTCTAAAACATTTTCACCCAAGAAAAATGACTCGTTTAAAAAACCATTGCTCTTATAAATATAAAAAGGCTTTCTGTTTTTGCGAAATGTAATCACTAGAAGTGCTACTGATAATAACGATCCACATAAAAGGGCTGCATAGCCCAATATCATCATACTTACGTGCATTATTAACCACTCCGATTGAAGAGCAGGTACTAATATTCCAGATTGGTGTATTTCAGTTAAAATACCTGAAGTAGCAAAGCCTTGGGTCAAAATAGCACTTGGTCCAGTTATTTTACTTAAAATGAAAACATTGTTTTTGAAATACGGAATTATATGAATAAGGGAGAAACTCCATGAAAGGAAAATTAATGATTCATATAAATCGCTTAGTGGGAAATGTCCTGAAGAAATCCACCGAGTAACTAATAATCCTGTTATACAGAAAAAAGTCACTATTATGCCCTTTTCTGACGAATCGTATAGTTTTACAATTTCATCGACTAAAAGGGTTATCAAATGAATTGTAATTACAATTGAAACGATCGAAAAGGAAATGTGAGTTAATATATGCTCTAAGGTTGAAAATATCATAAAAAATCTTAAAAAATAAGAGTCCCTTAATTACATAATTCGAAAATGGAAATCGGGAATTGAATTCATTATAAGATCTATTTATCCTTTTTAGAAGATGGTATGCCGCCACTCGGACTCGAACCGAGATGCATTAGCACTGCTTCCTAAGAGCAGCGTGTCTACCAATTTCACCATAGCGGCCTGTCTTGAACTCATAATAGCCTATGAATAAGCAATCGTCGAGATTGAGTAAGCTATTTTAGTTTAGTAATGATTCAAATGGATCAATAACAATAAAAAGTTGTTCAAATAGGAATTTGAGGTTGAAGGTTCATTATTTTCGATTTGAGTTTAGAGTCTTAGTTTTTTTTATTTAACCTGGGACTTTCCTATATTTTATGCTTTCCTCGAATTCCGAATTCAACTCTTGTAACTAAACCGTTCTATACTAAATTAAGGAATAGAGTTAAAAAAGTTTTTGTTTTCATTGTTTAAGCAGCAATTTCTTATTTTATTTTAGAAATCTAAAATAAAACAAAAAAGGGATTTTGACGACAAAATAGAAAGAAAAGAACCCATTTTCTTTCGCTCAAAATTCACAATTAGTCATACAAAATTTCATTAATCAATTTTCTCTATTGGGTTAAGGGCAAGATATATATATATATGGGGTTCTATATAATAATTCAGAGAAAATCAAAAGTTAAAAAGTTTGACAAAACAAAAAGGTTTCAAAATAGAATCAATTAATTTCAATGAGTTCTTAAGTTTCACTAAAGATTTTTATATACGTTCTTCTATAGATATGCAAATATAGAATTTTTTTTTTCATTTTATTCTGCAAATAGGTCGATGGGGAAAATCAAACTCCCCACCTTGGAATAGAAATGATCTTTATTCTTTTGTCAACAAAAAAGTTATTATTCAGTGATATAGTAAATAGAGGATTTCCTGATTCTATTATTTTATATATCAATCAGAAAAGCGAATAGAGTTCCATTACATATGGATTGGTGAGCTAATCAATATCAAATAGGAAGGGGAAATCGTTAAATTATTCAATTAGATAATAATTGAATAATTTAAGAATAATTGAATTATTTTTTCAAGTTGATTCAAATTATTTTAACGTTTTATTACTTATTTATTTGGGTTTGGCGTACAAAAAAACTTTTTGAATTCCCGGTAGAAAGAGATTTCGCTAACGAAAAAGCCTTTAATGCTATCCAATACCCCTTCCCTTTCCAAATATTTTTACGAATACGCTTTTTTGATGTCGAAGTGCGTTTTTTTGGAACTGCCATTTATAAATTAAAAAATTACTCATTGTTATAGCTGGATGTGAAAGACATCTATTGTTCAAAACGAATTCTTTTTAATACATATTTATTTTCGAGCTAATAGTGTTCTCCTCAAATAAAACATTATCGAGATAGGTAAAAGATATGTTAAAATTGCAGAATACTGGAAATAAAAACAGAAGGCCAATATATGTTTTTTCACGTCTTTATATTCCATAAAACATTCATAATCGTAAAAAAGAAAAGATTCTCTAGTGACTGGTATCTTTATTTCACAATTTCACATTCTTTTTGATTCATAAAATCTATACCTATAGGATTTTCTAATCGGCTTTTCCGTAGAAATGAAGAAAGAAAATTAGTTGAACTTAATTTAATAAAAATCAAAAATAAAATAAGCAATCCCCAAAATATTCGATTTCTATTTATGGTTCCACATTTCATTTACATGCAATAAAATACCTCGAAAGGTTTAAAGATAAGAACCGCGTTTTTACTTCAGGAAATGAAAAACTTGAATCCCTGTTCGATTCACTGGTCAAACTTGGATCAAAAATAGGCCTATTTCAAAGGAGACTAGTAATTAATCCCTTTCATATCATTTGACCAATTGTAACTTCGTGATTTCAATAGTTGAAGTATTTAGCAAAGACTCAGAATAAGTAAGAATAGAAAATTCTATTTAAGTTTAAAATTCGTTTAAGTTAGTCCATATTTTTACTTTTTATTGACTCCTTTCAAAAGAGGTAAGATCCGGTGAATCGGAAACAATTAATTAAGAATTAAAAACTTTTTTATGGAACAGACATATGAATATGCGTGGATCATACCTTTCATTCCACTTCCAGTCCCTATGTTAATAGGAGCGGGACTTATTCTTTTTCCAACGGCAACAAAAAGTTTTCGCCGTATGTGGGCTTTTCAGAGTGTTTTATTGTTAAGCATAGTCATGATTTTTTCAATCTACCTGTCTATTCAGCAAATCAATAGCAGTTCTTTTTATCAATATGGATGGTCTTGGATCATCAATAATGATTTTTCTTTAGACTTCGGATACTTGATCGACCCACTTACTTCTATTATGTCAATATTAATCACTACTGTTGGAATTATGGTTCTTATTTATAGTGATAATTATATGGCTCATGATCAAGGATATTTGAGATTTTTTGTTTATATGAGTTTTTTCAGTACTTCCATGTTGGGATTAGTTACTAGTTCCAATTTGATACAAATTTATATTTTTTGGGAATTGGTTGGGCTGTGTTCTTACCTATTAATAGGATTTTGGTTTACACGACCTGTTGCGGCAAATGCTTGTCAAAAAGCGTTTGTAACTAATCGTGTAGGGGATTTTGGTTTATTATTAGGAATTTTAGGTTTTTATTGGATAAC